TCTAGGCGGTTCTCGAAAAAAGATAGCGAAAAAAATTATTCCTAGAGTCGAGACTAAGAGGAATGTATAAACCAGTGCTTCCATAAATTCGATCGCGGTTTACAATTATAGCTTCCATACCTGTTTGCGTATTTTAATTTTCTTTTTATGGTTTTTTTGGGGGGACCAGAAAAATCTTGGTCTGAATCATCACTTTTGTTTTTTCTTTATCTGCGAGCTGGTCCCCTATGACAAATGAATAGAGACAAAAGATAACAAATCGGTGTTGTATCAGACTGGCTGTCTTCTTGTAGTGGGATCCCCAACTTTTTGGAATGTTCCAAATTCTACTTGAGAATCCAAATCCGGATCAATCCCGGCAAAAACATCTCTGAACAAGGTTCTAGCACCATGCCAAATGTGTCCGAAGAAGAAGAGCAAAGCAAATGAAGCATGTCCAAAAGTAAACCAACCCCTTGGACTGCTACGAAAAACACCATCGGATTTCAAAGTAGCACGATCTAATTCAAAAATTTCACCCAATTGAGCGCGTCTAGCATATTTTTTCACAGTAGCGGGATCACTATAACTCACTCCGTTGAGTTCGCCGCCGTAGAACTCAACAGTTACACCTACTTGTTCAACACTATACTTCGATTCTGCCCTTCGAAAAGGAACATCTGCTCTAACAATTCCGTCGCCATCTACCAAAACGACTGGAAATGTTTCAAAAAAGGTAGGCATACGACGTACAAAAAGTTCACGTCCTTCTTTATCCCTAAAGACGGGGTGTCCTAACCATCCAACTGCTATTCCATCCCCGCTATCCATCGAACCCGCCCTGAATAATCCCCCTTTCGCCGGATTATTTCCGATGTAATCATAAAAAGCTAATTTTTCAGGAATTTTAGACCAGGCTTCTGATAAACTTTGATTTTCTGCTAGCCCAGCGCTAACTCTTCGATATATCTCTTGCTGAAAGTAGCCCTGATCCCATTGATAACGAGTGGGCCCAAATAATTCGATCGGAGTAGTTGCTGACCCATACCACATAGTTCCGGCAACAACAAAAGCTGCAAAAAAGACAGCAGCGATACTACTCGAAAGTACGGTTTCAATATTTCCCATACGCAATCCCTTGTATAGACGTTGTGGGGGGCGGACACTAAGATGGAATAGACCCGCTAATATGCCCAACGTCCCTGCTGCAATATGATGAGAGGCTATTCCTCCCGGAACAAAAGGATCAAAACCTTCCACGCCCCATGCTGGATCTACGGGTTGTACTTTTCCTGTTAGTCCATACGGATCGGACACCCATATTCCAGGACCATACAAGCCGGTTATATGAAATGCACCAAAACCAAAGCAAGCCACCCCTGAAAGAAATAAATGAATTCCAAAGATCTTAGGCAAATCCAAAGAAGGTTTCCCTGTACGTTCATCAGAAAAAATTTCTAGATCCCAATATACCCAATGCCAGATAGCTGCCAAAAAGCATAACCCAGAAAATACAATATGTGCCCCAGCTACACCTTCGTAACTCCAAATACCCGGATTCGTTACAGCCCCTCCTGTGATACTCCAACCGCTCCACGAATTGGTTATTCCTAAACGAGTCATGAAGGGTATAACGAACATACCCTGCCTCCACATTGGATCAAGAACAGGGTCAGAAGGATCAAAAACTGCTAATTCATACAGAGCCATCGAACCAGCCCAACCAGCAACCAGAGCTGTATGCATTATATGAACAGCAAGTAATCGGCCGGGATCATTCAATACAACGGTATGAACACGGTACCAAGGCAAACCCATGGAAATACCCCTTTAGCAAAGATAAATAAACACTACGTAACTTTATTGCATTGGAAAAGACTCTACTATGACTATCCTATGGACCTCCCCCGTTCGGTGAATTATTTCAGAGCAGGGGTTAATATTTGTTCTATTCTGTTGGTAATAAAATAATGGAACAATTCTATTCGTAGGACCAAAGAGAAGCAGATTTATTCTATACTCGATAAGTATCAATACGCAACGGGGACTAATACCATTTTGTATGAGCGAATGCGTACATATTTATTCATTGCCCTGTTCCTAATAATTTGACTTTATTCATTCTGTTTTTCTTTAGGACCTTTTCGAATCTAAAGATAAAAGCCAATATTCTAAATTCTAAAGACAAAAAAATCATATTGTTACGTTTCCACATCAAAGTAAAATAGAGTACTTAGTTCTTTTTTCTTTCAATTAATGCCTCTTGGTGTTCCAAAAGTACCTTTCCGAATTCCTGGAGAGAAAGATGCATCTTGGGTTGACGTATAGTGCGACTTGTCAGATATATTGGGTCATATGGGATTTCCCCGTTCTCTCCCACAATCGAGATATCCCCAGTTTTGCCCAATAAAGATTCATTGAATCATCAACAGTTTGGAGCGCGAAGTACGATTAGATCCATTTTTGGAGGATTCATATTATCAATTAGAATAATTTATGGTTGTCTTGGTCGGACTAAAAAAAATGAAGTATCCAGGCTCTGTTTAGAAAAACCCAAGATTATGAGTTCTATCAGAAATGATTCAACCGAGTTGATCTTAAACTGTTAATGACCAAACGCGATAGAAGTGAAGTGAAAAAGTAGAAAGTCATAACAAAAAGAAATGGTAATACGGGAGTGCTTGTCCTATATGTGCAAATCCAAATTGGACGAATCTTTACCCGGAGTAGAGCATAAACCTAAAAAGATGAAAGAGACCCACTCAGGAACAAGAGAATACCGTCGCGATTAGGATTGAATCTCGATGAAACAATACATCAATGAGAAGTTAATTCAATAAGTTTAGTGATTTTATTTGATTTTTTTATTTATGTAAAATTAAATTTCTAGCAAAAAGAAAGTAAAAACCCGTCTTTATTGAAGAAGCCAAACCCTTTCGTTAGAAGTCAGAAAGAACCTAAAAGAAAGAGGACTGGAATCCATACATTGATTTTTTTTGTTTTCACAATTTGTTTTGAACCGTATGCATCAAAAGACGCGTGTACGGTTCCTAAGGGCTACAAATGTACCTTAATCAACCGACTTTATCGAGAAAGATTACTTTTTTTAGGACAAATAATTGATAGCGAAATCTCAAATCAACTTGTGGGTCTTATGGTATATCTCAGTATTGAAGATGAGACGAGGGATCTGTATTTGTTTATAAACTCTCCCGGCGGTTGGGTAATACCTGGAATGGGGATTTATGATATGATGCAATTGGTAAAACCAGATGTCCATACAGTAGGCATGGGGTTAGCCGCTTCAATGGGATCTTTTATCTTGGCCGGAGGAGCAATTACCAAACGTCTAGCATTCCCTCACGCTTGGCGCCAATGATTTAAGAGAAAAAAGAAGACTATGCCTTCTCCCTATGAAATATGAATATATATTAAGTAAAACTAGCATGGCACTTCGAATTCGATATGATAATGATAAAATTTTGCATTGTTTTTTCAAAACATTAGATTATGTATCGAGAGAGTAGTATGGGAGAAAGAGTATTTCCGATTTTCTCTTATTTATCGGGAACTCAGCTCAGCGTCACAAACCTTTTTTGTTCACACCGGAAGGCTCTTAAAAAAATTTCTATTATGTTATGCAGTTATGCAAAGAGTGCGAAAAAAAACAAGATTTTTTCTTTGATTGGCTCAAAAAGAAACTTTGGGATTGCTGAATCACAAACAAAAAAAAAAATGAATATTGAATATATTAATAAATATAAGGCAACGGAGCCATCATAGTAGTTTTTAACTATTGCAAAAGAAAAAGGAAGGGTGGCCATTTGATCATTTAAACCCCAGGGTCCGGTATATTTTACTTTTCTCTTTCTTTCTCTTTCTTGTAGGGCTTGGGGGGTAAGGGTCAATTTTAGTGTAAAGCCGTATGCATATGCAATGCATCTTTGATGCCCGTACGGTTGTTCAATTCTATCTTTTGCCCTATTCCTATTATATTAGTCTTCTATAGTATAGAAGAACTTTTTATTATGTTATATCATCAGGGTAATGATGCATCAACCTGCTAGTACGTTTTATGATACCCAAGCAGGAGAAGGTATCCTGGAAGCGGAAGAATTGATGCAACTGCGTGAAACCCTCGCAAGGGTTTATGCACAAAGAACGAGCAAACCCTTCTGGGTTGTATCCGAAGACATGGAAAGAGATGTTTTTATGTCAGCAACAGAAGCACAAGCTTATGGAATTGTTGATCTTGTAGGAGTTGAATGAAAATAAGACGGATTTCACACAAATACGTAATTTGAGATTTTATCTATGATTTTCCTATTCTAATAACCGGAAGTAATTCAGAATTCTCCGGTTAGGATCAATCTAAACCAGCCCATTATGTATAAATTCAGCATGCCAACTATTAAACAACTTATTAGAAATACAAGACAGCCAATCAGAAATGTCACGAAATCCCCCGCTCTTCGGGGATGCCCTCAACGTCGAGGAACATGTACTCGGGTGTATGTGCGACTCGTTTAGATCATACCATGAGCTGGTACAAAAGCAAGAAAAAAACTTTCCGGTATCAATGATCAGTACCGGTGAATGGTGAATAGTATAGAATGTAAGAAGGGACTCCATTCACTATATAAAAATAATAAAAGCTCCCACATTCCTACATTGTGGATAAATTTTATGGTTTCCGTTGGCGCAAATCTCAATTTAAGATGAGAAGCGATTCTCCATTGGTAGCAAATGGTTAGCCATTAAGCGGAGGAAATCCTTTTTTTATTTACTTTCTTATTTACTTATTTCATTTTTTAATTTTATTTGAATTTTTTTTTATTTATTTAATTTACTTTTAAATATAACTAAATAGAAATAAAAAATAACTAAATAGAAATAAAAAAAAGCATAAAGATTAAGCTCCTACTTTGGCACTAACGGACTAAGAGGGTCAGCTACCCAGCTAAGTTTCATAATTAAATACCGTTACTGTATAGGTAGATCTCGTTGTGAAAGGCCTATTGCTGGATAATTCATGGGTAGAGCCAAAAGGGGTGAACTATACAAGTTACCAATAAGGTTGATTAAATGAAGTAAAGGCTCCGGTGTATAGAGAAGACCTCACCGTTTAGGAAGTCACCATAGAAACGAAGGAACCCGCAATTTCTTTATCTATTATCCATTTTTTTCTATTTTTGACACCTATAACACAATAAAATTTCTTTATCCCGCATTGAAATGCCTAAAAAAAAAAATCGCGGTCAGGAAGGTTATAGTAGCCAAAGCCCTTGGAATTTTTATTTTATACATTGGAAAAATTCGTTTTGTTCTTAATATATTAGGAAAGGCGAAAAGAATAACTGAAAGAAAAGAAATAAATTAGTTATTCGGTGGAAGTTCCATCTATTCAATGACTAGAATTAGCCGGGGATATATAGCTCGTAGACGTAGAACAAAAATGCGTTTATTTGCATTAAGCTTTCGGGGGGCCCATTCAAAACTTACTCGAACCATTACTCAACAGACAATAAGAGCTTTGTTTTCGGCTCATCGGGATCGGGGCAGTCAAAAGAGAAATTTTCGTCGTTTGTGGATCACTCGGATAAACGCAGTAATTCGCGAAAGGGGGGTATCCTATAATTATAGTAGATTAATACACGATCTGTACAAAGGACAGTTGCTTTTTAATCGTAAAATACTTGCACAAATAGCTATATTAAATAGGGGTTCTTTTTATATGATTTCCAATGAGATAATAAACGAAGTGGGTTATAAAAAGTCCGTCGGAATAATTTAAACGGAGTTTCCCGGAGAATGAACTCCGGGGAGGTAGAGTAGAAATTACTGGGATAAAAAAAATATGCTAAAATAGTCAAAACGAATGAACACGCTCAGTAGAAAAAGCTTTCTCCAATTAGTTTTTTTTTCTTACGACCCGATAATCTAATCTGGATTCTCGGAAAAATACCAACCTGCCTTTGAGTTCGGATTCTAATAAAAGTATGATTCCAAAGTAAGCCTAGTTATTTCTGGTTCTGGTTCTGGCTCTGGTTCTACGACCAGTAGTTCGAGCGATCGACTCCTTTCTTTCAAATTGTTTCTCATTATTGAGAAAGGGTAACAAAGATAAAATACGAGCTTGTTTTATAGCAATAGTAATTAATCGTTGTTGTTTCAAGGTCAATCTATTCACTCGTCTAGATAATATTTTGCCTTGTTCACTAATAAAGCGACTAATTAAACTCATATTTCTATAATCAATCCGCTCCCCTGATTGAATCGGGGGCAAACGTCTACGAAAAGATCGCTTGGATTTAAGAAAGGGTCGTTTGGATTTATCCATAGTTTGTTTTAGTTTATTCCTTATCTTTATCTCGAAAATCCTATTTCTTAATTCGAATTTGGAAAGTCACGGGTATAGGATTTTTTTTATTTTGTATTTAAATATGTTATATATAATGTTATTTTGTTTATTTTGTACCCTTCCTTGAAATGAAAGGGTAATATTAAGTTCGCCCTATTTCTTTATCTCCCCATGAATTGTATATTTGTAACAATGCGGACAGAATTTTCTCAATTCTAATCGATTAGGTGTATTGTGACGGTTCTTTTGAGTAATGTATCTGGAAACGCCTCTTGATACCCCATTAACCTCGTTTCGGACACAACTGGTACATTCCAAAATCACCGTTACTCGGACATCTTTACCCTTGGCCATCAACCTCCTTTGGATTTTTGATTTATTCAACTCGTCTACAAAACGAAGAAGGAGAAAGGGAGGAAAACAAATAGAAATTACTAACTTGAAATCGAATTCTAAAAGAAAGCTAAAAATACATAGTAAATTAAAGTCATAGTAAATAAAATAAAAAATAAAATAATAAGTAATACAAAGATTTCGAAACTCTATTTCAAATCGAAGTACAGTATTTCATTTCTCATTTAAATATCTTGTAGAATACTCTTTCCTTAAACCCACATTTTCTATTCTACTCCCCCATTCCTATATTTTTTTTTATTAACATTCATTTTTTTTATTGAACCCGAATCTCGCCTATGTTGAATCCACTCTTATTTTTTTCCCTTTCTTCCATTATAGAAAAAAGGGAAAAAAGAGAAAGGGGGGGAGGGGGTTAGTCACAGATATTTGATTCTATCTTTAACCTTCTTCATTCCTTCCCATCTCAATAACTAAAATGAAAAAAACGGGAATGTCAACGCATCCGGAAAAAAACGATTAATCTCTATCAATAGACCTGCTAAAGCCCCGAACCACAGCGTACTTAGTACTGGTGCCACAGAGAGATATGTTTTTAAATCTCGCATCGAAAACCCTCCTTTTTTATTGTAATACTTAAATTGGTAGTTAAGGACCACTTCTAGTTGTACACGTAATCCATAAGATTCCTCTAATATTAATATATTAAATTTTGTACAACGATCCAGTAAAAGTAAATAGGATTTGATCTTTTCTTAAAACAGAAAAAAAGCATCTCCCCCTTACCGAGCATTTGTGAAAAATAC